TAAAAATCGTTTGTTCTTGGATATCCCTACTGTTTTTCCAAATTAATCCCGCGGATACATATAATTCAGAGGAATATGTGAGTGATTCATATACAGCATCTTTTTCTTTTATCAAGGGTTCTACTAATTGATATGTTTCCACAAATAATTGAAATTCAATTTCTTGATCTGTATCTTCAATTTTTGGAAACTTATAAAGTTCTTCTGTTAAGCCCTGATCAATGAACCTACAAAATCCTTCAAATTGTATCTGATTCAACCCGGGTATTGTAGACATTCCCGCATTTCCACCCCCAAGCATTTTTAATTTCCCCATTTATAGAAAATATCCCACTATTTGCTCTCATTCTTCATCGAATCATATGAATCGATTTAGCAATAATGGAATTTCCATTTTTTTTACTGAATCACATGAAATTTTACCTAACTCCGGATATGGAATGTATGAAATACCTATGAACAGAGGAAAAAATATAATTTTATACTAAAATTGGAATTTGCAACAAACATATATAATATAAATTCTAAATGGAAAGGAATTGAAAAATTCCACCTAGACTTATGGAGTTTTTTAAAGAATATCCGAACCAAAAATTGATTCAATTTCTACCATTATTATGATATTACATATTCCAATTCGATTGGATACCAGAAAAATAAATGAATTCGGGATTTGATCTGTTCGATGAGATAAAGACCTAATAATCAGAAACAATATAGAATTTATTTTTTTAGTACTTAACCTTTTCACGGATTCAATTGTTCAAAAAAGAATTCGAATTCGCAGAGAAGAGATCAATTTTTACCTATTTTTTTTTAGTAGAATTTGTAGAATACGATTGAAGTGCGTAATAAGGCTTGGATTTATTAAACATGCGCAGATATAACTCTAGCTATAGCTATCTCTATAGATGTCTCTTCCTTTATTGCAGCCCTATTCGTTCAGGACAGCACATGTCGTGTTAAATTTTTATTTTCTATTCAATCTATTTAATGAAAAATTGTAAAAAAAATTGAAGCACGCAAATTTCCTGAAAATTCCCTATAGGCGTTATATACGGATAAGATACACGATTAGATAATATCTGTGTAACAATTTATGTTCTAGGGTTTACATATACTGATAATTGCTGTTATAATTGAAATGGAAAAGGATTTTTTTTCTTGAAAAATCAATACTGATTAGTTATGTCTCAATTTGGATTTTCTTATCTCATTAGGAAAAAACCATTTTATTTTAAATTCAAGAATCGTTCATGAATTAATAGTTAACGGTTCCGATTTGTCCTGAATTTTTTCTTTTTTGACTGAAAGTGCATGTTTGTTTTTTCAATAGAATTTGTTTTTTCAATAGAAAAAGGGGGGAAGGATCTCTTTTAAGAATGGGATTAGGGAAAACAGAATTTAAGATACAAACAAATAAAAAAAAATAAGTTTAGAACCCCCCTTTTTTTGGTTTTGGGGAGGTATTCTCATATATTTATTTTGTATAGTTTTGGCGGCATGGCCGAGCGGTAAGGCGGGGGACTGCAAATCCTTTTTCCCCAGTTCAAATCCGGGTGTCGCCTGATCGACAAAATAGTTTATTCCGTTTTGTTGATATAAAACTTGACAATTTTTTTCCAGCAGAAGCAAGCGGGGGAAAAGGACTCTTGAGACTTGCTTGATTCTAAATTCTAAGCATCTGGAGGTTTTATTCTTTAAAATGCTATAAATCCTTGCGTCTCGGATTCAAGGAAAGATTCTATTAGTGAAAAGGAATCGGTAAATCTTGATATGATAGTCCTTCCACTCCACTACTAATGTAGTGTCCGTCTACTGACTGGGTCTTGAATTAGATTGGATAGGGATAGATCGGACAGGGAATCTAATTCCATTTTTAGTTGGGTAAGGGGTGGAATAAACTTTGTATACAGACTCATGAAAGTATATGAGCGCTCCGACATTTATTCAATATTAGTTAGATTGAATAGCTAATTGGCTTTCTTTTTATTATTTTATTATCATTTTTATTTTTTATATTTTTAATTATATTATTTTAATATTTTTAATTATATTATTTTAATAATATATAATATTTTATAATAATATATAATATTTTATAATAATATATAATATTTTAAATAATATATTTTAATTTAATAATTTAATTTAATAATATATAATTTTATTAATAATATATAATTTTATTTATATAATATAAATTTTTATTATAATATAAATTTATATTTATAATTTATATATTTTATTTATAATTTATATATTTTATTTATAATTTATATAATATTTATAATTTATATAAATATATAAATATTTTATAAATATATAAATATTTATTAATTTTTAATTTAATATTAATTTTTGTATTTATGTTATGTATTTAATATAAATTTTAGAAAAATAAAAAAAAATTTAAAGTTAAAGTCAAAAAAATTATTTCTTTTCGGTAACCCCTAGTCAAAGAATTTAATAGGCTAGGCTGTCTTCCGATTGTTTTACAGAGACAATCGGGAGACGGTAAGATCAAATGGAAATAAGAGTATGCGAAGTGATCTATCTTGATTCTATATTTTTTTTACTTAATGAAATGGAGGGCAACAAAATAAAGCATAGGTCTTATTATTCCTACCTGTTAGTAACATTCATTCCCTTAATACTTCCAAGGGTGTCTCTGGATATTTTGTTTGTGCTTAATGTTTTCCGATTATACTAGAAATCATATAAGAACTTGTTAGATGTTCTAATTGGATTTATTGGATTCTTTCGTCAATGGTGTTAGGCCATAATCCCTTTTTGACTCTGTGCCAGCGATTCCACTATTATTAGTGAAAAATAACAATAATGAAATAATTCCTTCATATTGATAGAGATAGGAGACATAATTTACATGGATATAGTAAGTCTCGCTTGGGCTGCTTTAATGGTAGTCTTTACATTTTCCCTTTCACTCGTAGTATGGGGAAGAAGTGGACTCTAAAGGTACTACTAATTGAGTTGAGGGAAAAAACTCAAATCAAACTGTATCAATTGTTTTATAGACGGGTTCTGAAATTTTTTTTATTTTTAATTTTCATTAATTCAATTTCTAAATTGAATTAAAAAATATCTGCATTTCGGAATTATAGTGTATTCGAGTGGAGTAATGTATTCTATGGATAATATAGAAATAGAAAATACTCTTTCAATCAAACAAAGATTTGAATTATTCCCATGTTCGTATTTTTAAAGTCAAGGGAATACAAATAATAGGAAATTTATTCCAACCGAATTCTTTCTAAAATTTCTATTTCGATGAACTGGCTCTTACAAAAGTTATATATGGACAATGAGGAACCGCGGAACCCTTTTTTTATTTATTTTTTTACCCCCCCCTTTTTTATTTTAACTTTTTTCAAAGAGAAAATAGTTCTGTTATTTTATTAGTTATTAAGCGGATACACACTTTCTATAGGAAAGAAGATAGACATAGTAGTTGTCTAACGAGATACTACACATAATAAGATATTGCCGTTGCGTTGCTTTAGGCGAGTCACATATTACGTGCTTACCGCTTGTTTTATTATTTGAGTTTCGAAATTGGATTTATGCTTTCATTTCATATCATGGTTCAACCGTTAAAAATGGGTTGGGTTTTACTAATCTTTTCGAAATGGGAAAAAGTTTCCCATAGAACCCCTGAATCATCTGTCAACTATTTAATCAATTACTTCTTCGGATAGATGAAACAAAGAAAAAAAGTTGGGACGCTATGTACATTACATATATGTGATTGAGATTCTATATATATGAAGATACATATTCATATTGTAGATTGATCCATATTAAACCTCTATCTTTATAGAGTAAAACTTTATACACTACAATAATAGATAGTATGGTAGAAAGAAATAGATTTTTTTTTTCTTTCTACCATACAATCAGATTTCATAGAATACTGCTGATTCTAGTCCGATCATTTCATTTAAGAGTAAGACACGAAATTGAAATCCTTTTTCATTTTTTTCTTCCATCATTGCATTGATAAGAACTAAGAAGTCAAGTTTAAGTCAAATTAATCACTTTGACTTACCGTTTTTACGTAAATTATAAGTAAGAAGGCAGTAGGAACTAGAATAAACAGTGCAGTAGCAATAAATGCGAGAATATTTACTTCCATAATCTCATCGTTGGATTTCTCTTTAATTCACAATAACTCGGGATTTAATCCCATAGAGATGATAAATCTTTCGTCGGTAAATTCAATGGTATAAATTACATCTCGATGATATCGAATCGGATCAATATCATGAATAACAATATCTCAGCTATCAAATCGATTCATCGTCGAGAATTGAATAGTATAACATAGGAAGATCTTTTATCCATACCAAATTCAAAAATTGTATTTCTGATCCAATCAAAAATTCCTTTACTTTTTTTTATTGGAAGAATTTGTTTTCTTTCTTCGGCAGAACCTTTACTAAAAAAAAAAGATCAAACAAAGATTCCCTCTCTCTTATCGAGGGAATCTTTGTTTGATCTTTTTTTTTATATTATCATCCTTGGATTAGTAATAGGATAAACATATATCAAAAGTTCAGTGTGAAATTTGAATGAGATAGATTGTTTAAAATGCAAATAATTAGGAATTTTAATTAGTACTTGAGGTTATACAAAATCGGAGCCAGAAAAGGATATACTTTTAATCCTAAAGTATTCTATCAAAATCAAAGGACCTAAAGTATTCTATCAAAATCAAAGGAACTGTCTTCAATTTATTTTGTATCGTGCAAATTCCATTTGTGTGTGTGCTCGCGGTAAACATATTCTATAGTACTCTATTTCATTACACAGATCGGGAGTAATCGACAAAAGCCAGGTCTAGTAGTATGGTATCTCTTTATCTTGGAATCCTGAATATGACGCTACTAATAATTGTACTAATTCACATATGTTTCTTTTCCATCAATCAGTATTAGTTGAAGAAATGGAAATTACCATATTGGTTTGATGAGAAATGTGAAACGAAAAAAAAAAAAAGAGAGATCCCTGTTAGGAATGAGATTATGTTTGTTATTTTGACTCCCTTTCACAGAAGAAATGAATTGATGTATTTTTGGATTTCTATCCATCGGGACTGACGGGGCTCGAACCCGCAGCTTCCGCCTTGACAGGGCGGTGCTCTGACCAATTGAACTACAATCCCAGGGAAAAAAAAGCGTACAGCATGCATATTCTTACGATTTCATTCAAACCCTTTTTCGATTTTAGATTAGAATCGTCTTGTTGTAACTGGCAGAGGCGGGACTGATATATTGATATCTATATGGATATGCACTTTGGCGAGATCGACACGGATTACTAGTAATCTGTTCGTTATTGCCAAATCGATTGAAAATCAATCTTTCAATGAATCGAGAAAAAAGACTTATTTACTTAACTTTTACTCCTTTCCTTAGACTTTATACTTACAAATCTTGATATGAATCTAGATTATTAGCAAAATCTGAATTTGTGGAAAAAATACGTAATAAAATAAATAGCGGTAGGGATGTATCAGATTTTTATTCTTCCGTATCAGAGCGCATCGGACATTTCCGGAGAACAACAAATGGTTACATCATTTCATGGTGGATCGGCGAATTATTGGGCCGAGCTGGATTTGAACCAGCGTAGACATATTGCCAACGAATTTACAGTCCGTCCCCATTAACCGCTCGGGCATCGACCCAGGAAGAATCAATTTTCAGTCTTTATTGATAATCCACGATCAACTTCCTTTCGTAGTACCCTACCCCCAGGGGAAGTCGAATCCCCGCTGCCTCCTTGAAAGAGAGATGTCCTGAACCACTAGACGATGGGGGCATACTTGCCCGACCGCCATTATACTATGTTCATAGTATGAACAGTTTTTTGAAATTGTCAATATAATGGAATGATATGACTCGATCAGAAGGATCTTTCCGTCTTTCATAATTCCATAGAATTTTTTGATTCATCATTTTAATTTATAAATTGTTCATTCCAATCGCCACTCTATAATTCTAAAAATAGAAAAAAAAATAAGTAATACGAAAGAAAGATAGGATCCTTTCGGGGAATGATTGGTTTGCTGGAAAAGGCGAGGGGGTTAAACTTTATTTCTTTCACTTTCATTCATTGTTAAGATTCGGTGTTAAGATTCGGTGGGCATATTTCTATCTCACACTAAGCCGGTAAATTAAAAAACGATAATCAATCTGGAAATCTGGGAAGAGGGATAGGGATCAACAAGTTATTGAAAAATTGTTTTTCGATAAGAATTTGGTTGAGGGACAAATTGAATCCATTTATCAACGATTCGATGAATATCTTGGATCTATGTTGAATTGGTGGGTACATGTATCAATCAAATGAATTTCGTTATGATGAGGATCAATTCAATTAGAATCGGTTTTGAAATAATTCATTACATTGATAACATTGATATTTATCAAATCCAATATCAATAAAACATTTTACCTATACTATACTCACTAGGTAAATCAAATTTATTGTTCCTTAATGAGCCGCTATGCGGATAAAATGTATCTATGTACATATATTCTAATTTCATATAATAAGTATATGCAGTAATAAATATATGCAATAGACTCATAGTGGCTAGTTCCTTATTCAGGAATTGAATCAAACGGGGCCCTTTTAACTCAGTGGTAGAGTAACGCCATGGTAAGGCGTAAGTCATCGGTTCAAATCCGATAAGGGGCTTTTTGCTTTTTTCATAAAACTCCAGCGGTAGTATTCATATTTGAACAGAGAATAGGGATATTGTTGATATTTGTAATAAAAAAACTAAGGAATCGTATAATTTCATTAGAAAGTGGAATTCTGAATTCTAATAAGTTATCGTTATCATTCTAATGAATTCGAATATAGTAATTCTAGTTAGAAAGTGGAACATTTTTTTCTTATTTTATTATAATGAATAATGATAAGTCATCCTCTTTAATTGCCAGATATTCCTATTTTCTATTATTCCAATCAAAACAAATTGGAAAGATTATAAATCAAAAAAATAAAAAGTAAGTGGACCTAACCCATTGAATCAGAACTATATCTACTATTCTGATATTAAAATTCGATAGAGATGAAATTAGAACAGTGGATCTTTTTTATTTCATTTTTCATATTTCTTTGGTTTGGACTCCGCAAGAATCTGTCGATATTTCCGATTAAATCCTCTTGTTCCTAGAGGTTCTATAGGAATAAATTGCTATTCCCTTCCTCCACGTAGAAAAGTTTATTCCAAGTCCCAACATACAAGTCATTTTCATTTTAAATATCTTTTTTTTTTATTTCAGAACACAAGAAAAGAAGAGATCAATTTACATTTATATTATTTAGATATTATTTAGATATGATATATCTATATAAAACTAAAATAAATCTATCAAATCATGACTTCACGTATCAATTATTTTCATATCGATGCATACGATATTTTTTCCGGCAATTGATGGATGCGAGAAAGAGACTTTCACT